ATATAATGCATGAAAGGGTCCTTAAACAACCATAGATTGTCCTGAAAGGCCTTAGCAAAAGCTTCTACAAGTCCAAGATGTTTTAGTTTTCCATAGAAAAAGATTCGTTCAAGAAGGGTTCCAGAAGACGTTGAGCATAAATGAGAAGATTTGTTACGAAGAAAGACGAAGATGGATTCGTATTCACATAGATGATAATTATATAGGACGAAGAAAAACCTTTGATTTCTTTTTGAAAAACAAGAACTGGCTTTATTTGGAGTATTCCAAATACGATACTCGTGGAGAAAGAATCTTAATAAATGTAAAGAAGAAGCGTCTTTTACCCAGTAGCGAAGAGTTTGAACTAATATTTCCAGATGGACTGGGTAGGGTATTAGTATCTCTAACACATAAATTAAATGTGAAAATTTGTCCTCTAAAAAAGGGAATATTGAATGAATTGATCGTAAATTATGAGATTTAACTATTCCTTTCCTTTCTAGCGAAGATAATAATCGGAGATAAAACGGAATTTCTACAATGACTGCAAATCCTTCTGATATCATTTGAAAATTAAAATTTTTGTTGCGCCCAAAAAAGGTATTTTGGGTAAAATCATTAGCAAAAAGAATCAAATGATTCTGTTCATACTGATACATTCGCTCAATTGCACGTTTCACAATTAGTAAGCTGAACTTATTAGAACCTGCATTTTCCAACAAAACGGATCTATTTCTATTTAAACCATGATCATGCGCAAGTGCATAAATATACTCCTGAAAGATAAGTGGATATAAGAAGTAGTGTTGTTGAGATCTATTTAGCTTTAAATATCTTTGGAATTCTTCCATTTGAAATTATAGTTGAACTAAAGGTAGAGGATTTTGGGGGTTATCAATGAAACATAGTGCGATACAGTCAAAACGAGGTATTCGAGTAATAAACGAATAGATACCTCGGGGATACAGGTAAACTTATCAATGGATTATCTATCCTCTCTTTTACATTTAAACGAATAAGTTTATGTTCGTTATAGGATAACAAAAGACTTAGAAATCCTTTATTTTTTCAACCTAATCGCTCTTTTGATTTTGGAATTTTTTTATCAATATACTGTTTCTTCTACACACACATTTCTATTCCATAATGGAAAATGTCAATAGTTAGGATTCATTAAAATATAAAGAATTCGTTCATGGGATAATCCCTTCCCGTATCAGGCACTAATACATTTTTAACGTTTAATCAGATCGGGTAATCGTTCAAATTAAGAACAGAAGCTCGTTGCTTTTTCCCTATAATCAATAATCATATCATATATTCAATAAATAAATAAATTGAAGCCATTAGGGCTCTATATCCATTTATTCATCCGACCCAACTTGAAATTGAATTCATTTTGTTCCGTTTCAAAAAAGAACACAACGGTTTGTACCGATTCGGAAAGAATGAAATATTCTCAGAACTCTTCGTTGATCCGACATGCTATTTTTTCCATTCATTCCCTTTCAGGATCAGTCGTGGTCTTCCAAACTTTACCGATGGTATGGACGAATCCCTCGCTTCATCCAAATGTGTAAAAGATCCTAGCCGCACTTAAAAGCCGAGTACTCTACCGTTGAGTTAGCAACCCGAATTTATGTAAATACAATAAAAAAAAGATAGATAAATGTCAAAATTTATAGACCACCTCTTCGTTCTTATGTTATCGACTTTTAAATCAAAACCCCTATTCTTATTATATCAAAGAGAATTCAAGGAATCCCATCATTTGAATAATAGAATAATATAAGGTAAAAATCAAACCGCTCGGACAAAAATAAATTTATCGACTTATCACGATGAATTATATTTGTTCGATACACTGTTGTCAATATAAATGTTGAGAAAATAATACAACGGAAAAACAAAATAAATCTAAATGGAATTTTTTTCAATACTATTAAAAAAAGGGCTTGTGTTGGATTGGCACTACATAGCTGAAAAAAGTTTAGATAGAGGAATAAAAAAATACCAAGTAGAAAAAAATATAAGATTGAATCAATAATCAATAATAAGTAACTAGAATAAAAAAGGGAGGATTCCTTGGTTATTACTTATTAGTATTCAACGAAAACCGACCAATTGAAGGAACTCCCAGAATTTTATATTTCTAGGATCAAGCAACTCGAGTTTTGTCGTTCTAGAACATGATATTTTATAGAAGCAATGAAAAATAGATATGAGTAGAATCCAAAAAAGGAAAAAAGTATATATATAAATACAAAAATTTATATAAGAATTACTATCCCTTTATATTTATATTTCTTTATTTCCTTAATTCAATTTTGTTTGATTAGGACCAAGTTACTTAAAAACCTCTGCCTTTTTTAAAAGATCCCGAACAGTTCCTGTGGGCTGAGCGCCCTTTTCAAGGAAATATAGAATAACAGGAATGTTTAAATAACTTTGATTCTTTATCGGATCATAAAAACCTACGTTCCGAAGATCTCTTCCTTCTCTTCGGGATCGAACATCAATTGCAACGATTCGATAGACGGCTCATTGGGATAGATCTAAGTAAATGAACAAGACCCCCCCTAGAAACGTATAGGAAGTTTTCTCCTCGTACGGCTCGAGAAAAAATGATTTGGAGTTTTGTCTACGTATAGAATTCTAATTTCTGGCAAAGGAGTTGATAAAATAAATTAGAATGGGATTTAACTCATTTTTTTCTTCCTCCTTCCTGAAAAAATAAAAATCATTTGTGCCCATAACTCAAGTTGGATAATTCTCAAAGAGCTTAAAAGAAAAAAATCTTTAGGCAATTTATTTCATTTTTTGAATGGTCTTTAACCCCCTCTTGCTTGTCTCATTTAATTATTATCTTTATTATTATCCAGTTATTGAGACAATTGAAAAAACGGTGTTTCCTTGTTCTGGGATCCTTTTTTGTTTTAAATCAGTGGGTTTAGACATTACTTCGGTGCTTCTTAATCCTTACAAAACGGCAGCAACATACCCCTTTTGTGATTTCTTTCTATCAAAGAATCATATAAACGCTCGATTCCCGCGTGATACACTTTGAATCGAAAGACTTTTCTCAATTTCAACAAATTTTACTTTTGAATTAAAAACTTGACTGAATCGGATCCTTTCAATTTCTATATTGATATATATGATATACTTACAAAGTTGTTCCAATTTATTGATTGATATTAACCCTAGATTCTTGCCCCCTGAAAGATGAATCCATACTTTCTACCCGAGCTCCATCATGTACTATATTCATTACAACCTAACAAAAAAAGGATTCTAGTGAAAACAGAACAGATGTCGGGTCAAGAGCACCTTCATTCATAGAAAAGATGGCGGATGTAAGAATAAAAATCCACAACGGATCGTGTCCTTCAAGTCGCACGTTGCTTTCTACCACAGCGTTTCAAACGAAGTTTTACCATAACAAAAAATTCCTCTAATTTGGAACCCCATATGGAATTGATTCAATTATGGAATCATGAATAGTCATTGGTTCCGTCGATACATAAACATATTAATCTTTACCCTTTTTTCTTCTATACAAATTCTTCTATACAAAGATGGCAAAAATTTTTTTGAAGCAATCTTAGCAAGATCCCACCTATTATTGTATGTTATTGTATGAATGCAACACTTTAACTTTACTTTTTATTAAAAAAATATCTGTTTCTTTTCGAATTGAACCATCAACGATTTAAAGCAGATAAATGGATTGACAAAAAAAACCCCATTTTATTTTTTTGTGTGAGATAGATAAAAAAGACCGATCAAAGAGAATATTTAAGTACTTGTTCTTTCGATTCGAATTTTATTAATAAGATATAAGATGAACGAATTAGGGGTTTTTCGTACCTATGAGATAGACTGAACTACAGTCTTTATTATGGATCCGTTACATATGTAACTTGATTCGTTATTAATGAGATTCGGACATACACAGATATACATATATTTAAAATAAGACCTCCTGTTACTGTTACTAATTAAGAACTATCTATCCCACGACGCTCTGGGAATGCTGAATCAGAACAAAAATAAAAAAAGGATACCTTTTGGGGAAAGGATACTCTCTAGGGACAAAGACAAACAAGTCCAGATTAGGCGCTTGCTCCTAATTTTTTAGTTTACCCAAACCCAGTCTTGTCTTAAGAGACTTAATCCCATTAATTGAATGTAATAACCCTCCTCTTGTTTAGAATAAAGAGATCCTAATAATTTTTGGCTACCCCATTTTTTTAAGTTTAATTTGAATGGATAAAGAATAAGATATAGGATATAGGAAAGAAGTGCTCTTTATTAGTGTAATTCAAAATAAAATGTATCGTTGAAAATTTAAAAAGATATGAGACGTAAGGTTTTTTCTTCAAATTAAGTAGCTCTAAACCCCTTCAATATGAAGGGAATGAACATATCATATGATGAAAAATCTGGCCATACTTTATTTTTTAATTAGTTGAATTCAACTAGGGTGTGACCTATGTTACCATCATATCTTGATGACAAACAAATCTATTTAGTAATATCTGTATGTTGTGAAAAACAAAGATATGATTCATAAAAGAATCATTCAAAATTATAAAAGAAACAAGAATGACATTCTATCCAATATTAGGCATTTAAACATAACGTTACTTTCAAAATAAACTTTTACTCTGATACAATGTATCTACCTGGGACGAAAGGATTCGAACCTCCGAATACCGGGACCAAAACCCGTTGCCTTACCACTTGGCCACGCCCCATCTATACTTCCATTCTATACTAATATTCTATACTAATAAAGAATAATATTAGTATTGGGTCTTGGTCAATTACAGGGCAATTTTCTATATAAAATTTTTATAGATTCTTGCTAGGATTTTTACGCGTGTAGATATAGAATTCAGCCGAATTCATTGATCATTACATATAATTTAATTAAGATATTCTATGAAAGTATTATTTCTTCTATTCTCCTTTGTTTGAGAATTGGGGAATTTTTGATTGGGTGGGTTCAAAGA